GCTATTGTAGCTTAAAGCTAAAGCGTAACACTGAAGATGTTATAATGGATCATAGGAAATTCCAAGAGCACAAAGGCTTGGTCCTAACTTTACTGTCCCCTTTAGCTATACTTACACATGCAAGTATCCGCACCCCTGTGAGGATGCCCTTAACGCTCTTATGAGACCAAGGAGCCGGTATCAGGCACACTTTTGTAGCCCATAACACCTTGCTTAGCCACACCCCCAAGGGAACTCAGCAGTGATAAACATTAAGCCATGAGTGCAAACTCGACTTAGTTAAAGCCAAGAGGGCCGGTAAAACTCGTGCCAGCCACCGCGGTTATACGAGGGGCCCAAGCTGACAGAAACCGGCGTAAAGAGTGGTTAGGTGGTCCTTAAACTAAAGCCAAACATTTTCCAAGCTGTTATACGCATTCGAAATTATGAAAATCTTCTACGAAAGTGGCTTTAATATCCTGACTCCACGAAAGTTATGGAACAAACTGGGATTAGATACCCCACTATGCATAACCGTAAACACTGATAGCAATTTACTCGCAATCCGCCAGGGAACTACAAGCACTAGCTTGAAACCCAAAGGACTTGGCGGTGCTTTAGACCCACCTAGAGGAGCCTGTTCTGGAACTGATAACCCCCGTTCAACCTCACCCTGCTTTGTCATACCCGCCTATATACCGCCGTCGTCAGCTTACCTTGTGAGAGATTTTAAGTGAGCAGGATTGGTACAACCCAAAACGTCAGGTCGAGGTGTAGTGAATAGCAGGGGAAGAAATGGGCTACATTTGTCAACCGATAAACACGGATGATTGATTGAAAAATAAATCTGAAGGAGGATTTAGCAGTAAGAAGAAAGTAGAGAGTTCTTCTGAAACAGGCTCTAAAGCGCGCACACACCGCCCGTCACTCTCCCCTAGTATCTCATCAAATTAAGTAAAAAACCTGAAAAATTAAGGGGAGGCAAGTCGTAACATGGTAAGTGTACCGGAAGGTGCACTTGGAATACCAAAGCATAGCTTAATTAGTAAAGCATCTCCCTTACACCGAGAAATTGTCCATGCGACTTGGACTGCCTTGACACTGCAAAACTAGCCCACCATCCAAAACCAACTTTTACATATTTATAAACCCCTATTCACATAAATTTAGATAACAAACCATTTTTCCACCCTAGTACGGGAGACAGAAAAGGAATAAGGAGCAACAGAACTAGTACCGCAAGGGAAAAGTGAAAGAGAAATGAAACAAATCAATTAAGTACAGAAAAGCAGAGGTTTACCCTCGTACCTTTTGCATCATGTTTTAGCAAGTAACCATTAAGCAAAGAGCCCTTTAGTTTGACACCCCGAAACTAAGCGAGCTACTCCGAAGCAGCTAATAAATGAGCCAACCCATATCTGTGGCAAAAGATTGGGAAGACTTCTGAGTAGAGGTGATAAGCCAACCGAGCCTAGTGATAGCTGGTTGCCTGGGAAATGAGTAGAAGCTCAGCCTGATTATTCCCCCATTCCTGACTCTCTTAACAAGATAAATGTGAGTAATTAGAGCTAATCAAACAAGGTACAGCTTGTTTGATATAAGAAACAACTTTCTTTAGGAGGTTAAAGACCAAAATTTTGAAGACCTGAGTGTTTTAGTGGGCTTAAAAGCAGCCATCTAAGTAGAAAGCGTTAAAGCTCAAGCACTTAATGATCACATATACCGCCAAAAACTCTTCATCCCCTTAACCTACCAGGCTTTCCTAAACCCTTAGGAGTGATAATGCTAATATGAGTAATAAGAGAGACGCCTCTCTCCCTGCCCAAGTGTACCTCGGAACGAACCCCCACCGAAAATTAACGGCCCCAAATCAAAGAGGGTATTGCATAACAATCATAACACAAGAAAAACAAACACCAACCCACCGTTAACCCCACACTGGAGCGCTAATAGGGAAAGACTAAAAGGAAAAGAAGGAACTCGGCAACCCCAAGCCTCGCCTGTTTACCAAAAACACCGCCTCTTGCACCCTGCGTATAAGAGGTCCCGCCTGCCCTGTGACTATGTGTTCAACGGCCGCGGTATTTTGACCGTGCAAAGGTAGCGCAATCACTTGTCTTTTAAATAAAGACCTGTATGAATGGCATAACGAGGGCTTAACTGTCTCCTTTACCCGGTCAATGAAATTGATCTCCCCGTGCAGAAGCGGGGATATTAATATAAGACGAGAAGACCCTGTGGAGCTTCAGACAATAGGGGGATTTTATGTAGTAAACCTAAGCAGGGCACAAACAAGTTCACACTCCTCCCAATGTCTTCGGTTGGGGCGACCACGGAGTAAAAAGTAACCTCCACGAGGATTAAGGAATTGACCTTAAAACCTAGAACGACAGTTCAAAGAAGCAAAATTTTTGACCTAAGGATCCGGCACAGCCGATCAACGAACCGAGTTACCCCAGGGATAACAGCGCAATCCCCTTCAAGAGTCCCTATCGACAAGGGGGTTTACGACCTCGATGTTGGATCAGGGTATCCTAATGGTGTAGCCGCTATTAAGGGTTCGTTTGTTCAACGATTAAAACCCTACGTGATCTGAGTTCAGACCGGAGTAATCCAGGTCAGTTTCTATCTATAGTGCCCTCTTTTCTAGTACGAAAGGACCGAGAAGAGAGGGCCTATGCCTAAGACAAGCCCTCCCCCCACCCATTGAAGTATCTTAAATGGACAAAGGGGCTCAAAACACACCAGTAAATAACTGCATGCTAGGATGGCAGAACATGGACATGCAAAAGACCTAAGCCCTTTCAACAGAGGTTCAAATCCTCTTCCTAACTATGATTCCCGTACTCTTCACACACATTATCAACCCCTTAGCTTTCATCGTCCCTGTCCTACTAGCCGTTGCATTTCTAACCCTTATTGAACGTAAGGTCTTAGGATATATACAGCTTCGTAAAGGACCAAACATCGTAGGGCCCTATGGCCTACTCCAACCAATTGCTGATGGCGTAAAATTATTTATCAAAGAACCCGTGCGCCCCTCCACAGCTTCACCACTCCTATTTCTGATCACCCCTATGCTCGCCTTAACCCTAGCCCTCACGATGTGAGCCCCCCTACCTTTACCCCACCCTGTTGTTGATGTTAACTTAAGTATCCTTTTCATCCTTGCACTATCGAGCCTCGCTGTATACTCCATTCTTGGTTCTGGTTGAGCATCAAACTCAAAGTATGCACTAATCGGGGCCCTTCGAGCAGTCGCCCAGACTATCTCTTATGAAGTTAGTCTAGGCTTAATCTTGTTAGCATCCATTGTTTTTACAGGCAACTTTACCCTCCAAGCATTTGGCGTCACACAGGAAACCATCTGGTTAATTGTTCCCGCCTGACCCCTTGCAGCAATATGATACATCTCAACCCTTGCCGAGACAAACCGAGCACCATTCGACCTCACAGAAGGTGAATCCGAACTTGTCTCGGGGTTTAATGTAGAATATGCAGGCGGCCCCTTCGCTTTATTCTTCCTGGCAGAATACGCCAACATCCTTCTGATAAACACCCTATCTGCCACCCTCTTCTTAGGAGCATCCCATATCCCCTCCCTGCCACAGCTGACGACATTCAGCCTGATAATTAAGGCAACCCTACTATCCGTCCTATTCCTCTGAGTCCGAGCCTCTTACCCTCGATTCCGGTATGATCAGCTTATACACCTTATCTGAAAGAATTTCTTGCCTTTAACCCTTTCCCTAGTCATCTGACATCTCTCCCTCCCAATTGCACTCGCTGGCCTTCCCCCTCAAATATAATAGAATTCGTGCCTGAATTAAAGGGCCACTTTGATAGAGTGAAATATGGGGGTTAAACTCCCCCCGACTTCTTAGAAAGAAGGGGCTCGAACCCTGCTAAAGAGATCAAAACTCTTTGTGCTTCCATTACACCACTTCCTAGAGTAAAGTCAGCTAAATAAGCTTTTGGGCCCATACCCCAAAAATGCAGGTTAAAACCCTTCCTTTACTAATGAACCCTTACATCCTCCCTATTTTCTTGTTCGGCCTTGGCCTTGGCACCACTATCACCTTTATAAGCTCCCACTGATTGCTCGCCTGAATAGGATTAGAAATTAATACACTAGCCATTATCCCCCTAATAGCCCAACATCATCACCCCCGGTCAGTTGAAGCCTCCACCAAATATTTTCTCACTCAAGCAACTGCAGCAGCTATGATCCTTTTTGCCAGCTCAATAAATGCCTGGTTAACGGGGCAGTGAAACATTACCGACCTCTCGGACCCCCTCCCCCTTACCATTATCACCCTGGCCTTAGCACTTAAACTTGGTCTAGCCCCTCTTCACACATGGCTCCCTGAAGTACTTCAAGGGCTCGACCTAACCACCGGACTAATTATATCCACTTGACAGAAATTGGCCCCTTTTGCCCTACTTCTTCAGCTAACATCACAACACACAATTATTATTTCCACCCTAGCAGTTCTCTCCACCCTGGTGGGCGGATGAGGGGGTTTAAACCAAACCCAGATCCGCAAAATCCTAGCCTATTCATCTATTGCCCATCTTGGGTGAATAACTTTAGTTGTACAGTACTCCCCCTCTTTAACCCTGCTCGCCCTACTAACTTATATTCTAATAACATTGGCCGCCTTCAGCCTACTAAAATTTAATAAAGCCACATCTATTAACTCATTGGCAACCTCCTGATTCAAATCCCCCATCCTTACCGCCCTCACCCCTCTGATTATGCTGTCTTTAGCAGGCCTCCCCCCACTCACTGGTTTTGGGCCTAAATGGATAATCCTTTCAGAGTTAACCAAACAAAACCTTGCCCCCCTCGCAACTCTAGCAGCCCTATCAGCCCTCCTCAGCCTATTCTTCTACCTCCGCCTATCTTACGCTATAACATTAACCCTGTCCCCCAACACTACTTCTGCTTCCAACCAATGACGATTTAACTCAACCCAACCTGCCCTTCCCCTCAGCCTGTCGACCACAATAGCCCTAATACTTCTCCCCCTCCTTCCAGCAATAATAGCGCTAACAAACTAAGGACTTAGGTTAGAAGACCCGGGGCCTTCAAAGCCCCAAGCAGAGGTGAAAACCCTCTAGCCCTTGTAAAACTTGCAGGGATTTAACCCACATCTTCTGCATGCAAAGCAGACACTTTAATTAAGCTAAAGCCTTACTAGATAGGAAGGCCTCGATCCTTCAATTTCCTAGTTAACAGCTAAGTGCTCTAACCAGCGAGCATCTATCTACTTTCCCCCGCCTTTCGAAAAGGCGGAAAAGGCGGGGGAAAGCCCCGGCCGGCGTCAGCCGACTACTTAAGATTTGCAATCTAACGTGTTAACACCTCAGAGCTTGGCAAGAAGGGGGCTCAAACCCCTGTATGTGGGTCTACAATCCACCGCTTACTCAGCCACCCTACCTGTGGCAATCACGCGCTGATTTTTTTCAACCAACCATAAAGACATTGGCACCCTATATTTAGTATTTGGTGCATGAGCCGGAATAGTGGGCACCGCACTTAGCCTTTTAATCCGGGCAGAACTTAGTCAACCGGGGGCCCTTCTTGGTGATGATCAAATTTATAATGTAATCGTTACAGCCCACGCTTTTGTTATGATTTTTTTCATGGTCATACCTATCATGATTGGAGGATTTGGCAACTGATTAGTACCCCTAATGATTGGAGCCCCCGACATAGCATTCCCCCGAATGAATAACATGAGTTTCTGACTCCTGCCCCCTTCCTTCTTACTCCTTCTTGCTTCCTCAGGAGTAGAGGCGGGTGCAGGCACAGGGTGAACTGTCTACCCCCCTCTCTCGGGTAATTTAGCCCATCAGGGAGCCTCTGTCGATCTAACAATCTTCTCCCTACACTTAGCAGGTGTATCCTCAATTCTAGGGGCTATTAACTTCATTACCACTATTATTAATATGAAGCCCCCCTCAATCTCCCAATACCAAACACCCCTGTTTGTCTGAGCTGTGCTAATCACTGCTGTGTTACTCCTCCTCTCCCTGCCTGTCTTAGCAGCCGGCATTACTATGCTTTTAACTGACCGAAATTTAAACACGACTTTCTTCGACCCTGCGGGAGGTGGTGATCCTATTCTCTACCAACATCTTTTCTGATTTTTCGGTCACCCCGAAGTTTACATCCTAATTTTACCCGGGTTTGGCATGATTTCACACATTGTGGCCTATTACTCGGGGAAAAAAGAACCTTTCGGGTATATGGGAATGGTTTGGGCCATAATGGCCATCGGCCTTCTAGGCTTTATTGTATGAGCCCACCACATGTTTACAGTAGGGATAGATGTAGACACACGTGCATATTTTACTTCGGCTACTATAATTATCGCTATTCCTACCGGCGTGAAAGTTTTCAGCTGATTGGCCACCCTTCACGGAGGGGTAATTAAATGAGAAACCCCCCTACTCTGAGCCCTCGGTTTTATTTTCCTCTTTACAGTAGGTGGCCTGACCGGTATTGTTCTAGCTAACTCCTCACTTGACATTGTATTACATGATACTTATTACGTAGTAGCCCACTTCCACTACGTCCTATCTATGGGCGCTGTATTCGCGATTATGGCAGGGTTTGTCCACTGATTCCCTTTATTTACTGGTTACACTCTGCATGATACTTGATCAAAAATTCATTTTGGGGTAATGTTTACAGGCGTAAATCTAACCTTTTTCCCCCAACATTTCTTAGGTCTTGCCGGGATACCCCGACGGTACTCCGACTACCCAGATGCATACACACTCTGAAATAGCATCTCCTCAATCGGATCACTAGTCTCTTTAATTGCTGTTATTATATTCTTGTTCATTATTTGAGAAGCATTCGCTGCCAAACGGGAAGTATTGTCCGTAGAACTAACTTCAACAAACGTTGAATGACTCCACGGATCACCCCCTCCTTACCACACTTTCGAGCAACCTGCTTTCGTACAAGTCCGACATAATTAACGAGAAAGGAGGGAGTCGAACCCCCTTAGAATGGTTTCAAGCCACTCACATAACCTATCTGTCACTTTCTTAATAAGATGTTAGTAAAACATTACACTGCCTTGTCAAGACAGAATTGTGAGTTAAACCCTCGCACATCTTAGATATGGCTTACCCTTCACAACTAGGTTTTCAAGACGCAGCATCACCCGTAATGGAAGAACTCCTCCACTTCCACGACCACGCCTTAATAATTGTTTTTCTCATCAGCACACTAGTCCTTTATATTATTGTGGCCATAGTAACCACAAAACTAACAAACAAATTTCTCCTGGATTCACAAGAAATTGAAATCATCTGAACGGTACTCCCTGCAATTATTCTCATTCTCATTGCTCTCCCCTCCCTTCGCATTCTTTACCTTATAGACGAGGTGAACGACCCACACCTTACAATTAAAGCTGTTGGACATCAATGATATTGAAGCTACGAGTACACAGATTACGAAAAACTACGATTCGATTCCTACATAATCCCTACTAACGACCTCTCCCCCGGTCAATTCCGCCTACTTGAAGCTGATCACCGAATAGTGATTCCCGTAGAATCCCCCATTCGGATTTTAGTTTCCGCAAAAGATGTTCTTCACTCATGAGCAGTTCCATCTCTAGGGGTCAAAATGGATGCAGTCCCCGGCCGACTTAATCAGACAGCCTTTATCACATCACACCCTGGTATTTTTTACGGTCAATGTTCTGAAATTTGCGGAGCTAACCACAGTTTCATACCTATTGTAGTAGAAGCAGTCCCTCTTGAACACTTCGAAGACTGATCTTTACTAATACTCGAAGACGCCTCACTAAGAAGCTAACACAGGTAGAAGCGTTAGCCTTTTAAGCTAAAAATCGGTGACTCCTAACCACCCTTAGTGACATGCCCCAATTAAACCCCTCACCCTGACTTCTAATTCTAATGTTTTCGTGACTTGTATTTACCACAATTATCCCACCCAAGGTGGCATCACACAAAAGCCCCAATGACCCCAACCCCCAAAGTACTGAGACCCCTAAAATAATCCCCTGAGCCTGACGATGACATTAAGCCTATTTGATCAATTTATAAGCCCCACTTTTTTAGGTATCCCCCTAATGGCACTAGCCCTTACACTCCCCTGAATTTTATTCCCCACTGCCTCCTCTCGATGATCCAACAATCGACTGCTCACCCTTCAAAATTGATTCATCAACCAATTCACCCATCAATTACTACTTCCCATTAACCTTGGCGGACACAAATGAGCCCTTATATTCGCCTCTTTAATGGTCTTCTTAATCTCCGTTAATACACTCGGCCTACTACCGTACACTTTCACACCGACAACCCAGCTCTCCTTAAACCTTGGCCTGGCAGTCCCTCTTTGATTAGCAACCGTAATTATCGGAATGCGAAACCAACCCACACACTCACTAGCCCACCTTCTCCCTGAGGGCACCCCTACTCCTCTCATTCCTGTTCTGATTATCATCGAAACAATCAGCCTTTTCATCCGCCCTCTCGCCCTAGGCGTCCGCCTTACCGCTAATCTAACAGCTGGCCACCTTCTCATTCAACTCACTACCACCGCTGTATTCGTTCTCCTATCTATTATGCCCTCAGTAGCCTTACTGACTTTGGGCTTACTTCTCCTCCTAACTATTTTAGAAATTGCAGTAGCTGTTATTCAAGCATATGTTTTTGTCCTCCTACTAAGCCTATACCTACAAGAAAACGTTTAATGGCCCATCAAGCACATGCATATCACATAGTAGACCCCAGCCCTTGACCCCTAACCGGCGCCATTGGAGCTCTTCTTATAACATCTGGCCTCGCCATCTGGTTCCACTTTAACTCAACCATTTTAATAACTTTAGGCCTAATACTCCTCCTCCTTACAATACTCCAATGATGACGAGATGTTATTCGAGAAGGAACCTTTCAAGGCCACCACACTCCCCCCGTCCAGAAAGGTCTCCGTTACGGCATAATTCTGTTCATCACCTCTGAAGTATTTTTCTTCTTGGGTTTCTTCTGAGCTTTTTACCACTCAAGCTTAGCCCCTACTTATCAACTTGGAGGCTGCTGACCCCCTTCTGGAATCACAACACTTGACCCCTTTGAAGTCCCATTGTTGAACACAGCCGTCCTCCTAGCTTCGGGGGTTACAGTCACTTGAGCCCATCACAGTATTATAGAGGGCGAGCGAAAACAAGCTATTCAATCACTAACATTAACCATCCTACTAGGTTTTTATTTTACATTTCTTCAAGCTATAGAATACTATGAAGCCCCTTTCACCATCGCCGACGGTGTTTACGGATCAACCTTTTTCGTAGCCACGGGTTTCCACGGACTACATGTAATTATTGGATCAACTTTCTTAGCAGTATGTCTTATTCGACAAGTCCAATACCACTTCACATCAGAACATCACTTTGGCTTCGAAGCCGCCGCCTGGTACTGACACTTTGTAGACGTCGTCTGACTCTTCTTATACGTCTCCATTTATTGATGAGGATCATAATCTTTTTAGTACTAAATAGTATAAGTGACTTCCAATTACACGGTCTTGGTTAAAATCCAAGAGAAGATAATGAATTTACTCACCACAATCTTACTTATTACAACAGCACTTTCAATCGTCCTAGCTGCTGTTTCATTCTGGCTCCCTTTAATTAACCCAGACCCGGAAAAGCTTTCACCTTACGAATGTGGCTTTGACCCCCTCGGCTCAGCCCGCCTTCCTTTCTCACTTCGCTTCTTCCTAGTAGCCATCTTATTCCTTCTCTTCGACCTAGAAATTGCTCTACTTCTCCCCCTCCCATGAGGTACACAACTCACCTCGCCCACTACCACATTCACGTGAGCCTCTTTAGTCCTCATCTTATTAACCCTTGGACTGGTTTATGAATGAATCCAAGGAGGTCTCGAATGAGCAGAATAGACGATTAGTCTAATTAAAACATTTGATTTCGGCTCAAAAACACATGGTTAGATTCCATGATCGTCAAATGACACCAGTACACTTCACCCTCTCATCCGCCTTTATCTTAGGTTTGGCAGGCTTGGCCTTCCATCGCACACACCTACTCTCAGCCCTCCTCTGCCTCGAAGGTATAATGCTTGCCCTTTACGTAACCCTTTCCTTATGAACTTTACAGCTTGGTTCAACAAGTTTCTCCCCCTCCCCTATACTTCTCCTAGCTTTCTCGGCATGTGAAGCAAGTGCAGGCCTAGCCTTACTTGTAGCAACCTCCCGTACCCATGGCACGGATCGCCTTCAAGCCCTAAACATCCTGCAATGCTAAAAATCCTCCTCCCCACAATCCTACTGATCCCCACAACCTGACTTCTACCAAAGAAGGGACTATGGTCATTTACCCTTATACATAGCCTACTAATCACCCTACTTAGCCTTCAATGAGCCAAATGATCATCGGAAACGGGTTGATCTACTATCAATACCCTAATGGCAACGGACCCTTTGTCAACACCCCTCCTTATCTTGTCCTGCTGACTTCTCCCCCTCATAATCTTAGCAAGTCAAAATCACATGGCCCACGAACCCATTGCCCGACAACGCACTTATATCATACTCCTTATTTTCCTACAAGTTTTCCTAATTATAGCCTTCAGTGCCACAGAGTTAATCCTGTTTTATATCATATTTGAGGCCACCTTAATCCCCACCCTACTCATTATCACCCGCTGAGGTAATCAAGCAGAACGCCTAAACGCAGGCACCTACTTCTTATTTTACACGCTTGCCGGGTCCCTCCCTCTACTAGTAGCCCTGCTATTGCTTCAAAACAATACTGGAACATTATCCCTTCTTACAATACAGTACACAAACCCCACCAACCTTGTCACACTTGGCGACAAGTTATGGTGAGCCGGGTGCTTACTAGCCTTTTTAGTAAAAATACCTTTGTACGGAGTACATCTTTGGCTCCCCAAAGCCCACGTAGAAGCACCTATCGCTGGCTCCATAGTCCTAGCAGCGGTTCTTTTAAAACTAGGAGGCTACGGCATGATGCGCATGGTAACAAACCTAGAGCCCCTAAGCAAAGAACTATGCTACCCCTTTATCGCCTTAGCGCTGTGAGGTATTATTATAACAGGTTCCATTTGCTTACGTCAGACTGATTTAAAATCACTAATTGCCTACTCCTCAGTCAGTCATATAGGATTAGTGGCCGCCGGTATTCTCATCCAAACACCCTGGGGCTTCACAGGAGCCCTAATTCTTATAATTGCCCATGGCCTAACTTCCTCAGCACTATTTTGTCTAGCTAACACAAGTTATGAACGAACACACAGTCGCACCATAGTACTAGCTCGAGGTTTACAAATAGTCCTTCCTCTTATAGCAACTTGGTGATTTATTGCCAGTCTAGCTAATCTTGCTCTACCCCCCCTACCCAACCTCATAGGAGAACTAATTATCATCTCCTCGCTTTTTAACTGGTCCCCTTGAACTATCACCATCACAGGCACCGGCACCCTCATTACAGCAGGCTACTCCCTTTACCTCTTCTTGATAACACAACGAGGACCACTAACCAATCATCTAGTCTTCTTAGACCCTTCCCACTCCCGAGAACACCTGCTCATTACCCTTCACCTAATCCCCCTCTTACTACTAACTTTCAAACCTGAACTACTGTGAGGCTGGGTTTTTTGTAGACATAGTTTAACCAAAACATCAGATTGTGATTCTGAAAATAGGGGTTAAAAACCCCTTGTCCACCGAGAGAGGTCCGAAGACAACAAAAACTGCTAACTTATGCCTCCTCAGTTAAACTCTGGGGCTCACTCGCCTGCTCGTGAAGGATAATAGCTATCCATTGGTCTTAGGAGCCAAAACTCTTGGTGCAAATCCAAGCACCAGCTATGCACTTCTCCCCCTTACTAATATCCTCAACCCTTATTATCATCTTTGCCCTTCTAATCACCCCTGTTATTTACACCTTAACCCCCCGCCCTCTACCCCCTGACTGGTCATCCACTTATGTTAAAACCTCTGTTAAAACAGCATTTGTTGTTAGTCTCTTACCCCTGTTCCTCTTCCTCAATGAAGGTACCGAAACAATTATCACCTCATGATCGTGAATAAACTCACTGACCTTTGATATCAATATTAGCTTTAAATTTGACTTCTACTCCATTATTTTCACCCCTGTAGCCCTTTACGTTACATGATCCATCCTGGAATTTGCCTTATGGTATATAGCATCAGATACAAACATAAACCGCTTCTTCAAATACCTGTTAATATTCTTAGTAGCCATAATCATCCTAGTTACCGCAAATAATATGTTCCAACTTTTTATTGGCTGGGAAGGTGTTGGCATTATGTCTTTCCTTCTCATCGGGTGATGATACGGCCGAGCAGATGCTAACACGGCAGCCCTGCAAGCTGTACTTTACAACCGTGTTGGAGACATTGGCTTAATCCTGGCTATAGCATGAATAGCTTCTAACCTAAACTCATGAGAAATACATCAAATATTCTCGTCAACAAAAGATGAAGATCTCACCCTCCCCCTCCTTGGCTTAATTCTGGCAGCAACAGGTAAATCCGCCCAATTCGGGCTTCACCCCTGGCTCCCCTCAGCCATAGAGGGCCCTACTCCGGTCTCTGCCCTACTGCACTCCAGCACAATAGTGGTTGCAGGTATTTTTCTCCTTGTGCGGATAAGCCCTCTAATAGAAAACAACACTACAGCTCTCTCTCTTTGCCTTTGTCTAGGAGCACTAACAACCCTATTTACTGCCACATGTGCTTTGACACAAAACGACATCAAAAAAATTGTAGCTTTTTCAACATCAAGTCAATTAGGATTAATAATAGTAACCATCGGCCTTAACCAACCCCAATTAGCCTTTCTGCACATCTGCACACACGCTTTTTTTAAAGCTATACTCTTCCTATGTTCAGGATCCATTATCCATAGCCTAAACGATGAGCAAGACATCCGGAAAATGGGAGGCTTGCATCAGCTTGTCCCTTTCACTTCCTCTTCACTCACCCTAGGCAGCTTAGCTCTCACGGGCACACCTTTCCTAGCCGGATTTTTCTCTAAAGACGCAATTATTGAGGCACTGAACACCTCCTACATCAACGCCTGGGCCCTCCTCCTTACACTCTTGGCTACTTCTTTCACCGCCATTTACAGTCTCCGACTAACCTACCTCGTAGTTATAGGCCACCCCCGATTTAACACCCTCTCACCTATCAATGAGAATAACCCCTCAGTCATTAACCCCATCAAGCGTTTAGCATGAGGAAGTATCGTCGCAGGTCTCCTCATCACCTCCAACATGCTCCCGAATAAATCCCCAGTTATAACCATAACTCCTATTATTAAGTTAGCCGCTCTTACCGTCACCATTTTAGGCCTTCTGCTAGCCCTTGAGCTAGCCCACATTACCCTCCGACAGCAAAACATCACCCCTAAACTTAATGCTCATATTTTCTCCAATATGCTAGGGTTTTTCCCAGCGATCATCCACCGAATGCCACCTAAAGCATTGCTACTCCTCGGACAAAATATTGCATCACAAACTATTGACTTAACCTGATTGGAGAAAGTAGGCCCCAAAGCCACCGCCACCTTTAATTCACCAATAATCACCACTACAAGCAACGCCCAAAAAGGTGCCATCAAAACCTTCCTAACCTTATTCATTCTTACACTCTTCTTGGCGTCCTCCTTTCTCATTTAAACCACCCGTAATGTACCTCGAGCCAAACCTCGGGTTAGCTCAAGCACAACAAAAAGAGTCAACAAGAGAACCCACGCACTAATTACCAGTATTCAGCCCCCTTCTGAATACATCGTCGCCACCCCTGATATATCCCCTCGAAAAACAGAAAAATCAAAGAGCTCATCAATCGGAACCCAGGAATACTCAAATCACCCACCTGAGAACAATGAAGACGTAACCACAACTCCCCCTAAATAAGAGCAACCATAAACCCCGACAGATCAATCCCCCCAACTTTCAGGGTAAGGCTCTGCGGCCAACGCTGCAGAGTAAGCAAACACCACTAACATCCCTCCTAAGTAAATCAAAAACAAAACTAAAGATAGGAACGGACCCCCGTAACTCAACATAATCCCGCAACTTATACCAGCCACAACCACTAGACCCAGCGCCGCGAAATAAGGGGAGGGGTTAGAAGCCACCCCCACCAAACCAAACACCAACCCTACTAACAGTAAAGACATTAAGTAAGTCATAATTCTCACCAGGATTTTAACCAGGACCTATGGCTTGAAAAACCACCGTTGTATTCAACTACAAGAACTTATAATGGCCAACCTACGGAAAACCCACCCCATCCTAAAAATCGCTAATGACGCCCTCGTAGACCTACCAGCACCATCCAACATCTCAATCATGTGAAATTTTGGGTCTCTTCTGGGATTATGCTTAGGTGCACAAATCCTCACCGGCTTATTCCTAGCAATACACTACACTTCAGACATCGCTACAGCATTCTCTTCAGTCACCCATATTTGCCGTGACGTCAATTACGGGTGGTTAATCCGCAATATACATGCTAACGGAGCATCATTCTTCTTCATTTGTATCTACATACACATTGCTCGAGGTTTATACTACGGCTCCTATTTATACAAAGAAACCTGAAACATCGGTGTCGTTCTCCTGCTACTTGTAATAGCTACCGCTTTTGTAGGCTACGTCCTACCATGAGGACAAATGTCATTCTGAGGGGCAACAGTCATCACCAACCTCATATCTGCAGTACCCTACATTGGTACCGATCTCGTTCAATGAGTCTGAGGAGGCTTCTCAGTTGATAACGCTACCCTAACACGGTTCTTCGCCTTCCATTTCTTACTCCCATTTATTATTGCCGCCGCCACTGTTGTCCACCTATTGTTCCTTCATGAAACAGGCTCTAACAACCCTGCAGGTTTGAACTCGGACGCCGACAAAATCTCCTTCCACCCATACTTCTCCTACAAAGACCTTCTGGGATTTGCTGTACTCCTTATCGCCCTAGTCAGTATTGCATTATTCTCCCCCAACCTTTTAGGAGACCCTGACAATTTCACACCCGCAAACCCCTTAGTAACTCCCCCCCATATTAAGCCAGAATGATACTTCTTGTTTGCCTACGCCATCCTCCGGTCCATCCCCAACAAGCTTGGAGGGGTATTAGCCCTCCTTTCGTCCATCCTTGTTTTAATACTAGTCCCCGCCCTCCACACCTCCAAGCAGCGAGGCCTAACCTTCCGACCGGCGGGACAATTCCTTTTTTGAGCCCTAGTTGCAGATATGGCAATCCTCACATGAATCGGAGGCATGCCCGTCGAAGCACCATATATCCTTATCGGCCAGGTAGCGTCAATCATTTATTTTACAATCTTCCTCTTATTGGTCCCAATAAGTGGTTGAACAGAAAATAAGGCTTTCAAATGAATCTGCGTTAGTAGCTCAGCCCCAGAGCGCCAGTCTTGTAAACTGGAGGCCGGAGGTTAAAATCCCCCCTTCCGCTCAGAAAAGGGAGAGTCAAACTCCCGCCTTTAGCTCCCAAAGCTAAAATTCTGCTTAAACTATATTCTGAATGCATATATGAATAATTCATATATATATATATATAGTGCATATACCTATTATTTAGGACATATATGTATAAAAACCATTGATTTATTCAAAACATAGAACTAATAAATTACACTAAGGTATACATAAACCATTAATGCAAGTTCAATAAACTATTATAAAGTGTTAGGAATATTTAAGACCTAACACAAAACTCATAAGTTAAGTTATACCAGGACTCCAAAAACGGATAAATTAACCATTTTAATGTAGTAAGAGCCTACCTACAAGTCCATATCTTAATGCCAACGGTTCTTGATGGTCAGGCGCCCTTATTGTGAGGGTAGCTACCTAAAAGGTGAATTATTCCTGGCATTTGGCTCCTACTTCAGGTCCATTAATTTATTAATCCTCACACTTTCATCGACGCTAGCATAAGTTAATGGTGGCAACCATACGACTCGTTACCCCCCAAGCCGGGCGTTCACTCCACAGGGGCAGCTGGTTCCTTTTTTTTTTCTCCTTTCACTTAGCATTTCAGAGTGCACACGGTAATGGTAGACAAGGTTGAACATTTCCTTGAATGAGTAAATACGTTTAATGTTGGAAAGACATTACACAAGAATAGCATATTTTTATTACTAAGGCATAATAATCAGTTTTTAGTCCTAATATTTCTGAGATTGCCCCCTCTTGGTTTAATTCAGACAAAACCCCCCACCCCCTACAATCCTGACATGTCTAATACTCTTGTTAACCCTTGAGAAACAGGAATACACCAAGTAAGTTTAATACTCTACTTGTGATCGACACGTCATGTGTATATAGTATTGTTAATTTCTCAAAATATGTTCATGAACATATTCACCCTACTGACTGAAGTTACACTAAGACCTAAA